CGCCGTAGTAAATAGGAAAGAAAATATAATTTGTTTCTTCGTCTTTATAACAAAAATCAGAGGAATTTCTTGTGGCACGTTCACTAAAAAAAAGCCCTTTTGTCGCCAATCATTTATTAAAAAAAATAAATATGCTTAACATAAAAGCGGAAAAAGAAATAATAGTCACATGGTCCCGGGCGAACGACGGGAATTGAACCCGCGCATGGTGGATTCACAATCCACTGCCTTGATCCACTTGGCTACATCCGCAGGTCCCGGGCATCCACCATTATACCGATAATGATCGGACATACTGTTGCGGTTCATAATGTAAAAGAGCATCCGCCTATTTATATAACGGATCATATGATAGGTCATAAATTTGGAGAATTTGTAACCACTATTAATTTCCGGGGACACGCAAAAAATGATAATAAATCGCGCCGTTAAGAATTCCTTAATTTTTAGTTTATATAAAAGTATATCGTTTATTAGTTTAGTGAGGAGTGAACCTTATGAAAAAGAACAAAAGTTTAGTAAGGAGTGAACCTTATGAAAAATAGCAAAAATAATAAAAAAGGGGTCAATCAATATAATCCATATACAGAAGTGCGTTCTATAGGAAAATATATCTCTATGTCCGCTCACAAAGCAAGAAGAGTAATTAATCAGATTCGTGGACGTTCCTATGCGGAAACACTTATGATACTCGAACTTATGCCGTTTCGAGCATGTTATCCAATTTTAAAATTAATTTATTCTGCAGCAGCAAATGGAAACCACAATATGGGCTTCAACGAAGCAAGTTTAATCATTAGTCAAGCTCAAGTCACAGAAGGGAACACTACGAAAAAGTTAAAACCCCGGGCCAGGGGACGGGGTTATCCGATAAAAAGACCCACTTGCCATATAACTATTGTACTTAAAGATTTACAAACAAAAGAATAAATTTTGGATTCTTTAACACAAATATAATAGAAAAATATTAACCAAGGATCAAATACAACATTTTATGTTCAAAAAAACCTGTATGAAAAAAAAGAAAATAATAAGTACTATACTAAGATGTCGTGATATGTATAGTATCACTAGTAGGGGATTATGGGACAAAAAATAAATCCACTTGTTTTCCGACTTGGTGCAACCCAAAGTCATCGTTCTATTTGGTTTGTACAATCAAAAAAATATTCCGAGGAGTTACAAGAAGATCACAAAATACGAAATTGTATCAAAAATTATGTACAAAAAAATATTAAAATATCCTCAAGTGGTGAGGGAATTGCATGTATAGAGATTCAAAAAAAAACCGACTTGATTCAAGTCATAATCTATATGGGATTCCCAAAGTTATTAATAGAACCTGGAAAAAGCGAAGAATTACAGATGAATGTCCAAAAAGAACTTAATACTGTGAACAGAAAATTAAACATAGCTATTTCACGAATTTCAAATCCTTATGGGAACCCTACTATTCTTGCAGAATTTATAGCGGGACAATTAAAAAGTAGAGTTTCTTTTCGCAAAGCAATGAAAAAAGCTATTGAATTAACTGAACAGGCGGGCACAAAAGGCATTCAAATACAAATAGCGGGGCGTATCGACGGAAAAGAGATTGCCCGTGTTGAGTGGATCAGGGAAGGTAGAGTGCCTCTACAAACTATTCGTGCTAAAATTGATTACTGTTCCTATACAGTTAGAACTATCTATGGGGCATTAGGTATAAAGATTTGGAGATTTGTAGACGAATAAAAAATATTATATATTTGATTTCTATTTAGATCAATCGGGTATAAAAAAAAAGTTTCTTTCATTCTTTTTTTTGTATGTTAAATTAAAAAAAAAATAAGAATCCTATAAGGTTGGATAAAAATTAAATTAATTATTTTTTTTATAATTGCTATGCTTAGTGTGCGACTCGTTGGTTTTTTTAGGATTGGAGTAAAAAAAAGACGAGCCCAGAGTCATAGTATTAACTAATAACCAACTCATCTTTTCGCACTATCTGGATATAAGGAATCGGTAGCGATATGATATATTGGTCATATCATTGTAGCAACTGAAATGTTAAAAAAAAAAGAACAAACATCTATTTGATTATGAGTAGTGAAACTAAAGTATAAAGATAAAAGGAAAGCTGATAGAAAGAGAAAAAAAATATGACTGATATAGAATTCCAATATGTAAGGCCAACAATTAATTTAATAAATGTAATAAAGCATTAATACTGATTGAGTTTTAATTAACTCAAATTATTCTATGTAAGAATAACTAAAGAAACAAAATCAAGAGCCCAGAGTCAATAAAGACTGAGAAGGTTGACTCAAGAACAAATGTAATTAAAGGCTCCATTGATTCTAGAATTTAGACCTAACCATTAATAGCGAAGTGATGGGAACGACAGAACCTGTGATTGCATAAGATTCTATTCCAAAGGAATTTTAACGATTCATTGGGTAGGATGGCGGACCAAACTAAGAACCACTTCATTTATTTTGAAAAAGCATGTCATTAATTAATCCTACAACAAAAGTAATGTCATGAACTAATCCTATAAAACTGAACATTAAATAGAGTAAATATTCGCCCGCGAAAATTTGGAAGATTTTTAAATTGTAGTTGATCGAATATCTAATAAAAGTAAATGTGAATTTATAATAGATTGATTATCAAAGGCTTGCATAATTTAATATATTGTTTCCATATATTATTGATTAAATATAAATAGATGTATATAATTTTATAATTATAATTGTTTCATTCGCGAGGAGCTGTATGAGATGAAACTATCATGTCCAGTTCTGTAGTAGAGATGGAAATAATAAATTACCATCAACTATAACCCCAAAAGAACCCGATTTCGTAAACACCATAGAGGAAGAATGAAAGGAATATCTTTTCAAGGTAATCGTATTTGCTTTGGACGATATGCCCTTCAAGCGCTTGAACCTGCTTGGATCACATCTAGACAAATCGAAGCAGGACGGCGAGGAATGACCCGAAACGCACGCCGTGGCGGAAAAATTTGGGTACGTATATTTCCCGACAAACCAGTTACAGTAAGACCTACAGAAACACGTATGGGTTCAGGAAAAGGCTCCCCTGAATATTGGGTAGCTGTCATTAAACCAGGTAGAATACTTTATGAAATGAGCGGAGTACCAGAAAATATAGCCAAAAAAGCTATTTCAATAGCGGCATCAAAAATGCCTATACGAACTCAATTCATTATTTCAAGATAGGGGTGTAGAACCAAACGAAATAGGATCAAAAAAAAAATTTTTAGGTTTTTTTATTTTGACTAAACAATATATTTTTTTTACGGCGCTTTTGCATTGAAACAAAAGAAAAAAATTATATGATTCGAGCTCAAACCCAAAAGATATAAAGTATATGATTCAAGCTCAAACCCATTTGAATGTTGCGGATAACAGCGGAGCCCGCAAATTGATGTGTATTCGAATTATAGGAACTAGTAATCGACGATATGCTCAAATTGGGGACGTTGTTGTTGCTGTAATCAAGGAAGCAATACCAAATACACCACTCGAAAGATCAGAAGTGATCAGAGCCGTAATTGTCCGTACTTGTAAAGAACTCAAACGTAAAAATGGTATGATAATACGATATGATGACAATGCTGCGGTTGTTATTGATCAAGAAGGAAATCCAAAGGGAACTCGAATTTTTGGGGCAATTGCCCGGGAATTAAGACAGTTAAATTTCACAAAAATAGTTTCATTAGCACCTGAAGTATTATAAGATTAGGACATAATACAGTTTATCGTATTTCAATGAAATTAGTAGATTTAAGTTAATTTAGTAGATTGTTTGTATCTCATGTATATGCCTTTAATAATTCATAAATGTTTAACAAATAATTCAAAAAGAGCATGTTGCTTATATCAAAATTCGGGAACAACTGGAATCTTAGTTTATTATGAGTAAAGACACTATTGGTAACCTATTAACCTATATACGAAATACTGACATGAATAAAAAAAGAACAGTTCGAATACCATATACTAAAATTGGTGAAAACATTATTAAAATCCTTTTACGAGAAGGTTTTATTGAAAACATGAGGAAACATCTGGAAAACCACAAATGTTTTTTAGTTTTAACCCTACGACATAGAAAAAATAAGACGGGACAAAATAGAATTATTTTAAATTTAAAACAGATAAGTCGGCCCGGTCTACGAATCTATTCTAACTATCAAGGAATCCCGAGAATTTTAGGCGGAATGGGGATTGTAATTCTTTCTACTTCTCGAGGTATAATGACAGACAGAGAGGCTCGAATAGAAGGAATCGGAGGAGAAATTTTGTGTTATATATGGTAAGCTTTATGCTATCCCAATTAGAAAATAAACTCTCATATTTTTTTTTGACACAAGAGAAGAAGTGGGATTACGTCTCCCACATTACTTGATACCCCAATAGACAATTAAAAGAACAAAAACGCGTTGATTACAGTTTAATTTATCATTTTGGAGATACAACTTTCCAATGGTATGCTCGTGATTTGATAATGAAAAGAAGATTCTCAATTATCATTCAAAACGGATTGATTATACATAATTAATATTTAGATAAATAATACATAACTTGCTGTAAATAGCGTCAAAATTGAGGCCAGTTATTATGCCTCAACCAGAGATCCTATAATTTATTGACTCTGAAACAATGCTGAGAGTGATTAAGAGGTTTTTTACTATTTCAAGAAATTTATTCTCTTCAAAGAAATTCAAACAATATTAAATTAAGGAACGACAAACATGAAAATAAGGGCCTCTGTCCGCAAAATTTGTGAAAAATGTCGACTGATTCGTAGGCGAGGACGAATTATAGTAATTTGTTCCAACCCCAGACATAAACAAAGACAAGGATAATTTTGATAAAAAAAAAGGGGGGGGTACTCGATAAATCTAAAGTACCCAACGTCCAAATAAAAAAAGTAATCTATCCGTTTTGACATTAAATGGATATATCCATACCATATCGCTGACTTAAATTTCT